CATTCAAAGCTCCCCTTTTACCATTAGCAAGAACTTGTTTCACTTGCATATCATAAGGAATTCGAACAACTGCTTCAAATACAGTATCGGGAAGTACCGTTTGTGGAACCTCGATATCCACGGGCTTATTAGCTAAATGGCAATTGGCACATACAATACGACCAGTTGCTTCTCGCGGATTTTCATAACCCTGCTGTGCAAAAATGGGGTATGCGTTTGAAATGGGTGCTCGAATTATTATATATATCATGAGCGATATGGAAATGAATCGAGTAATCTCTTCTTTTATCCAAGAAATGGGATTTTTAGTTTGCATGGTCCAATCATTGATTCTGAAAATTTCTACAATAAAATTTGGTAGGTCACTCGTACAGTTCCCTATCCACGATTCTGCTATTTACTGAAATCACTTTCCTGGAATATTAGGAAGAATCTGGGTAGAAACAAAAATAAGAATAATTAAGTCAAATTTTTAATGTTTAGCTTTTGTACAAAGTACGTTATAATGGGATCGGGAGATCCTTTTTTTAGTCATTCATTGAATGATAAATCACTACAAGTGACGGAGATACACGATTTAAATAACGGAAAATCCAATATTTAAAAATGGTATCTAGAATGACTGGAAAAGTGGAAACAAGACCGGATAAAATTTGTTCATTATGAGCAAATCCAAAGTCTTTATAGACAGAACCAATCATTAGTTCCCAACCATGAGGCGAATGAAATCCTATACATAAATCAGTTAATAAAAGAATACAAAAAGCTTTTATTGTGTCGCTTAAGTTATATACGAATTCTTGAACCCAAGAGTTAAGAATAATAAGTTCTTGATTCCCTATAATAGAATAACCACTTAGCATAATGAAACAGATTAGATTTGTCGAGAAGTGCAAAATCGTATGGATACAATCCTGATTGTGCGTCTTGATCAATTGGACCATTTCTTTGTAGATTCCGATACGAAGGTTTTGTAAACGTGTTTCCGGGTATTCCTTTATCATTTCATCCAAGAGGAACAATTCCTCCAATTCTATGAATTTTTGTAGGATACTCTTTTCTTGAATATCAGTCAAGAAAATTTCGGATTGCCAAGTATTCCACGAATTAGTAACCCAAGATTCCAGACTTTTCTTAAAAGAGAAAGAGATCCACCAGGGCAAAAATACTATAAATGTAAGATAAAGAAGAGGAATCAATGCTTTCTTTTTTGCCATTTTTCATTTTTCGTCTTTAATGAATTCACCTTCACCCCATTCGTTAACTCTATTAATTTTTCTATCAAGTCTAAGTTCTATCACAAATCCTAGAGAAATCTATTCTTTCGTTTTTTATTTGTGATTTTGGAGTTAGTTCTTGAATTTAGAAAGAATACAGAAATAGAAATAAGAAATAGAAAGAAAACAGTCCACTTCCAATTCGAATGAAGGAAAAAAAACATTGTATTGTTTCCAAAGATATCAATTGATAAAATTCGAAGCAATTAGTGCTTTCGATGAATGCACGAAGGAGGGCCACTTCAAGTAATGAATATTTTAGTAAGATTTCGAAAAGAAAGAATGCCCTTTCTATCATCTATCAAAATATCCAATATTTCGAAAAAAAATTATTGAATTTTTTCTGTTTTTTTTTTTTTTTTTTTTTTTATTTTTAAAAAAGTATTCATTTCATTTTTTTCTTTTTCAAAATCCTTCAATTGGTACACGCAAAAAAGAGGCCAATTCCGCCGCTTTTTGTTCTATTTCTCGTGGAGTCAAATTCTCATCAGTACGAGTCAAGGGAATGGACCCCTGTCCTCCGATTTCCATATAAAGGACATGACGAGTATAAATACCCTCTTTAACTTCTATTCTGATAGACTGAATGTCTTTCATAAGGAATCGGAGAAAAATACGACGATTTTTTCCCGGAAATCCCCAGCGAAAAATACACACTATTCCTTGTTTTCTATCGAATCGATCATAACCACTACCCACACTCCACGAAATTGTACACCACAAATAGAAGCTAATAAATAGACCCGCGATTCCATAGAACGACATCACGATCCCTTGTGGAAAAAAAAGTATTTGCTGAAACGGAAATAAAGGTATCCAATTTCTACCCAGATAACTGGAAGTTCCAACCAATAAGAACCCTAATGAACCTAAAAAAAGGATAAAGGCCCAACAGAAATGACTTGTTTTTCGAGACCCTGTTCTAAGTTCTATCCATATACGTTCTGATCGCCAACCCATACTAGATCCAGTTGTATTTTATTGGAATTGGGAGAATAACAATAACCCAAATGAATTGGAGTTTTCTTTTTTGGTTTCCCGAAGTAACGCTCATCAACTAGTACTATTCTGATGGAAACCTTGGGGAGTAATTCATCGAATTTCTTATAGATCGAAAAAAAGAATAGATGTAATTTGTCCCTACTGCCCGTATCTAAAAAATCTTGTTTTTTTGAACATGAATAAATAACGAAGCCATTGCAATTGCCGGAAATACTAGGCCCACTAAAGGCACAAAAACAGAAGGTAAGTTGCTGAGAATTGTCATAGAATGGGTACCTCGATTTAATATTTGTACCTGTTAAGTTTTTTTATATTAACATTTTAGTTCGATGTTATAAAGATATTTTTTTCGAATTCATGTAGAATTATACTCATATATAATTCTACTAAACATATCTAAGCTAAGTAAGTATATATAGAGTATATAGATCTATGTATATTATAAAAATAAAAAAAAGAAATTTCTATATATTATCTATATATTATATAGAAAAAAAAGAAAATAAATAAAGAAGGGAAAAATGAAATCCCTTTTATTCCTCTTGGCTAAATTCGTGGAAGAAAGAATTTGCTTTTTTATAGAGTTTTCCTGATTACTAATCAGGAAAATAGGAATATTACTAATCAGGAAAAGAGGAATATCGATAAAAAAAAATTATCCACATCACATGATTCTTTCTGCAGTTAAATCTTATGTTACCAAAGATAAATTCATTATTTGGATTTTGAATTTGATTGCCATAAACGAATCCTATAAACTAAATAATTATAATTACTCGCTCGTCACAAAAAAAAAAAAAAAAAAATAATAATAATAAATATTTGAATTTAAAGCTCTACTTGATTTCATTTTGAGTCAAAGGAAAGAAAGCATGTAGCTGAAATAACTCACTCAGAACGCCCTTTAAAGGTTTACGCGGTACGATTGAATCGAATAAGCCCTTATGGAATAAATATTCAGCCGTTTGTGAACCTTCAGGTACTGTCTTATTTAATGTTTGTTCAATTACTCTTTTACCCGCAAATGCAATGTAGGCGTTGGGTTCGGCAATAATGATATCCCCCAACATACCAAAACTAGCGGTTACCCCACCAGTAGTAGGAGATGTAAGGATCGATACATAGAATAATTTTTTATTTGCTTGATAATCATATAAAGCAGAAGATATTTTAGCCATTTGCATCAAACTCAAACTTCCTTCTTGCATACGTGCTCCTCCGGAAGCACACACTAGAATAAGAGGTAAAAATTGATTGGCAGCATATTCGATCAAACGGGTGATTTTCTCACCTACTACAGATCCCATACTACCCCCCATAAACTGAAAATCCATAACCCCAATTGATACGGGAATACCATTTAGTTGACCTGTACCTGTTTGAACAGCCTCGGTTAATCCTGTCTTTCTTTGATATGAATCAATACGATCTTTATAGGGTTCCTCTTCCGAATCAAATTCAATGGGATCCAGAGAGACCATGTCTTCATACATAGGATTCCAAGTACTTGGATCAATCGAAAGTTCGATTCTATCTGAACTGCTCATTTTCAAATGATATCCACATTGTTCACAAATATTCATTTTTGATTTAAAAAATTTTTTATAATTTAATCCATAACAATTTTCGCATTGAACCCACAAATGACTATATTTTTGAGTCTCATCTAGATCATTAGAATCTTCTCCTATAGTTAAAGCACTATCATTTGTGTTGCTAGTTATTATACTTATACTGGAACTCTCGCTTTCACTACTGTTTCTGTCCGCACTACAAATGGAACTATAAATGTAACTGTTGTCACTATCACTTAAAATGGAACTATCAATACCAGTTTGAGAACGAAGATAACTGTCAACACAACTATTAATGTGATTATTCCAAGTATTTTTAGTATCATACATGGAACGATCATAGTGAGTCTCGTCACTCTTAGATATAGATACATTATTCAGATAACTAGAATTCTTATAACTATAAAAAGAACTTTCTGGTTCACTTAGAAAAGAATGATCATTGTCAATCTCAAAAATTTGATTTTCAATATCAAAATATATGGAATAACTGCCCCTATTACTATCCCTAACTAAAAAAGTTTCATCAGATATGAGACTCCGAATGTCACTGACGCCGACTAAATAATCAACATTACTGTAACTCGAATTGTCACTATCACTCCAACCATGAATGTTTTTATCCATATCAGTTATAATTGGGTCTTCTTCACTTACACCGATATTTTCAATAGGATCAAAACTATCCATTGATTTAGTTAGCCCACACCCGTATTCTAACTTTCTGTTAAACAACATCGAATTGAACCACCATTTTTCCATAGAGCTTTGTTGCCCCCCTAATTTACATTAAAATACAATAGATGAATAGTCATTCAATGAAAAATCATTTGATTCATTTCCTAATAAGCATATAAATCGAATCACTAGAATTATTAACTAACTAATAATGGGGGTATTAAAAAAAAAAAATGATTCTCTTTCGTCAGAATCCAGAGTATCATTTCACTATATATATATGTCACTATATGTGGTGGAACTCTTTTTATATTTTAATTCGATTATTCTATTATATATATATATAAATTTTTTTATTATATAAATCTTTATTACTATTAAATAAAAAAAAAAATAGCTAAATAAAAAGAATGGTTTCCCCCCTGTTGTGTCAAATTCACATCGAAAAAATAAATAAATAAATAGTTGT